ACCCTTCTATTTACATATATAATACTTATATTAATATTATATACACATATGGCGAATCGGCCGAATCGGGGAATCGGGGAACCCAGGATCCGTCCCGATTAATATAATATATATTTAATGTAATATATATTTAATATAATATATATTATATATGCATTATATGAATATATATTACATATATAATACTTATATTAATATTATATTATATATATGTGGCCCTAAGGCCTTAGTCTATTATTTTATGTCTATTATTTTATTTAACTTATCTTTCAACTCATGTGTTATATACTTTTTTGTTGTGTTGTACAATATTTATTATATATTTAATATGGTATTAATATGGTAATATTTTTAATATGTTAGTTACATATAATATGAGTATTCTAATAATTAATATAAATAGAATTTAATAGAATTTAAAATTTAATTTAAAATTTAATAAGTTAATAATCTAATAAGTCTAATAAACAATAAACTAATAAAATAAAAATAAAAAAGTAATATTTTTATTAAATATAAAATAAAAGGCTAAGGCGGATTTTCATCAACCCTTACTTTAAGTGTCACATAAACATAAAAAATCCCAATTCCAAATTAGGAGAGATGGCTGAGTGGACTAAAGCGGCGGATTGCTAATCCGTTGTACGAGTTATTCGTACCGAGGGTTCGAATCCCTCTTTCTCCGCTTTCTCTGGGCACTTGATACTTTTGAATTCGAAAAATTTGATCCTTTGTTTTATTTTATCATAGTTAAATGTATGGAACACATAAAAAAAATATTCAGAAAACGCAAGGAAAAATGATAAAAAAAAACCTCTTAGTTTTTTATTCCTCGCGCCCAGGGTTACGTCCTGGATCATTAGATAAGAATCCAAAAATGAAGAGAGAAACAAAGAATATCACTACTGTATAAACGAAGAGTTTGAGAGTAAGCATTACACAATCTCCAAGATAAGATCATTTTTGGGGGTAAAAGGGAGTAGATTATCCATTTGAGTTTTGTTGTAACACATGTACTATTTTGATTTGACATGATACCAAAATATGAAAAAATAAAGAACAAATTCTTTTAATTAAGTTTTTTTCTAAATCTAAAAAAAAAAAAAAAGAATGAATTTGAAAATTAATGAATTTATTTGTAATTAAGATTCTGGTTTTTTCGTTACCAAAATTGTTATTGTAATGTTAACAATTGGGTATTGTGAAAAAACCTAATCTAATAAAGTCCTTGCTTACCGGAAGGGCGGCTAAAAGGAAAATGGACTGATCAAAATTTATCGCCGTCCTTATCCAATATCCAATATACAAGAATTAAAATTTTTTAATAGAGGATTTGTAATGTAAGACTCATACGATCTTATCAATAATTGTTAAAATTTTTCCCGAATAAATCATAAATATTTTCAGTATAGTATTAAGAACTTCATCGAAAACTTACAGCAGCTTGCCAAACAAAGGCTAAGAGAAAGAAAAGGACAGGTATGACGGGCATAATGTCCACGATTGGATTGAAAAGAGCATAAGCTTCGGGCAATTTACCGAAGAAAAAACTGCTTGAAGAAAGGGCAGAATTAAGACAGATACAGATTAAACTAAAAAAGATATTAAGCATAACAAACGAACATTTGTTTTTGTAGATTATTTAGTTTTTATTGAATTATTGATATACGGGAAATTAAGAAAAAGCTAGGTAAAAAGCCTTTTTTCTTTGATTTGACCCCCCCCCCCAAAAAAAAAAAAAAATCCAAATCAAAATCCTTACATTTTCAAATGAGAATACAAGGAATTACACTTTCCTACAATATCTTAATTGAATTATATGTAATCATCAATGAATTTTTATTCTATTCTATATGTATCGAATACCAGTATTTATTTTATTTATTATCTGTATTTATTTTATTTATTTTTATTTTTATTGTCATATTGTCTGGAATTGACGAATGTCCCCAAAAGGTAATAATGTTTATTAGTATCAAATAGAAATCTAAATGGGGCGTGGCCAAGCGGTAAGGCAGCGGGTTTTGGTCCCGTTATTCGGAGGTTCGAATCCTTCCGTCCCAGATCAATTCTTCAGAATAAAAATACGAAAAATCTCTCCATTTTTTTTTTATTAAAGCCTAAAGTAAGCGAATAGGGTATTCTACAGTCTATGTAGAAACTAAACAAAAGAATAGAGATTTTTTGAGATAATCCTATCGCTGGTTTTAAATTTAGGCCCCTAATGAGATGGAGTCAAATTAAAATAAGAATATCAAACATATTTTGACCCATTTACTTTTGTATCCGGTTCAAATGAATAAAAAAATTGAAAGTTAATGTAGCGACTCAGGGGAGGAAATTCCTATATTCAATTTACTTAAAAAAATGAGATTGATGAAAAAACGTAAAGTAAAGAAAAATTTGCAAAAAATGACCGCGTTCTATGCCCCTATGTATTGTTTGTGTTCTATTTCCGTAGTGAACAAAGTCTTTTTTATTAAGTGAAAAAAAAAAAAAGAATAAATAACGACCTTAATCTTACCTTATCTTATATATTATATATACCTTTTATATATATATGATATATGATAAATTTTCCCCCATTAAATTAAAATAAAAAACCGTATGGGTTTTTCAATATATCTGGTCTGGTTTTCAATTAAACCATTGATGATTCAATTGGACATAGTAAAATTCGCGTATCTATTTTTACTTTAATGAATGAGATATCCACTCCAAATTATTTGCTACTTGTTTATGATTGTGAGTACTGCTTGATTGAAGAAGAAATTTAATGCAGTAACTATTGAAAAACATATTTACAGTCATAGTGTTGAAGTACAAGATAAGATTCTTTCTTTAATGAAACTAAACCATTTTTATCGATTTCTTATGAATCCTTAGTACTCGAAGAAATGGAAGTGTGAGAAATCCATTTTATCGAAAAAATAGACTTCTGACTCCTCTGGTTCATTGGAATAGTTATAGTTTTTTGGTTAAGTTAATAAATACTAAGTTAATAAATACTCGATTTGGTTAATTTAATAATAATAAATAATAAATAATTCAGTTCCTGGTTGGAGTGCAAATTTAATGTAATGAAAGACCCATTTATTTTATTTTTTTGATAAAAATGGGGTCCTTTTTTTTTGTAAAAAAGAAAAATGGGTTTCCTTCTTAGGTTAAAATATGGGGGTTACTTTAGATTCTTTTCTTGCTGAGATTTCTTAGGATAAAGACCCTTTTATCCAATCCATAAAAAAGTATGTACTGAAATGTACCGATTGAGCCAATGACTATTCATGATTACATATTGAATCAATTCCATCCCGGTTCGAAATTAGAGGAATGTTATGGTAAAACTTCGTTTGAAACGATGTGGTAGAAAGCAACGTGCGACTTGAAGGACGTGATCACTTATGTGGATTCTTACATCCACCATTCTCTATAGAAATGAGGATGCTCTTGGCTCGACATGGTTTGTTCTGTTCTACTAGGAACCCGTTTTGTTGGGTTGTAAGCAATAAGTAAATAGTACACGATGAAGCTCGAGTAGAAAGTAATGATTCATTTATCATATCGAGGGAAAGAATCTAGGGTTAATGCCAATGAATAAGCTGGACCAACTTTGTAAATATGTCTTCAATTTAGAAATCGAAAGATTCAAATTCTAACAATTTTGAAATCAAAAAGTCAAACTTGTTGGAATTAGTCAAACTATTTTGATCAAAAGTGTATTACAAGGGAATCAATCGTTCGTATAATTTTTCCATAGAAAAAAAAAAGGTATGTTGCTGCCGTTTTGAAAGGAGTAAAATCACCGAAGTAATGTCTAAACCCAACGATTCAACAAAGCAAAGATTAAGGATTCCGGAACAAGGAAACACTATTTTCAACTGTCTCAACAATTGAATCAAAATGAGGAAAAGGAATAAAATTCAAATTAAAATAGATTTGAGATGAGACAAACAAAAAGGGTTAAAGACGACTCAAAAATTTCTAAGGATTTCTATTCGAATTCTTTCAGAGCTACCCAACTTGAGTTATGAGTACAAATGAGTGAAGTTTCGTTTTTTCTTTATGGAAAAATAAAACAATTCCAATCATAGTCTAATTCATGATTTTACTTATGGATCGGTTTGCCACTATCCAGTTTATTAGAATAATTGAAATATATAATAAAATATCTTGCTATATTAATATTACTTAAAAATAATAGAAAGGTTTTTTAATTTTAATAATGTTCTAAAATAAATAAAAAATTTTAATTTAATTAAATTGAATGAATCATTTGATTTTAGAATCATTCTTTCTTGCTTGAGCCGTACGAGGAGAAAACCTCCTATACGTTTCTGGGGGGGGGCTTTGTTTATCTATCCCAATGAGCCATCTATCGAATCGTTGCAATTGATGTTCGATCCCGAAGAGAAGGAAGAGATCTTCGGAGAGTGGGTTTTTATGATCCGATAAAGAATCAAATTTATTTAAATGTTCCGGCTATTTTATATTTTCTTGAAAAAGGAGCTCAACCCACAAGAACTGTTCATGATATTTTAAAGAAAGCGGAATTAATTGTCTAAAGAACTTTGAATTCATTAAATAATTAAAAGATTTTTTAAATGCAAAATGGTAGTGCCTAGTATCTACCATATAGTAGTATATAGCTTTGTATAATTTTTGACTCAACACTTACCTTTTTTCTATTCACACCGACTTTTCTTGTTTTGGAAATTTACCAACAAAAACGAGTAAATCTTGCTTATTGTACTTCTATTCATTGAATAAACCCGAGATTTTTTCCACTTCTTCCTTATTTTTTTTTATGTCGTGCCAATCCAACACAAGTCTTTATTTGATTTATTTTATTCAATTAATTTGATTTGTTTTTTTTTTTTTTTTTTCAACATGTAATTCATATTGACAATGGTGTATTGAACAAATATAATTCGATCATAAATAAATGGATCTGTTTATCCCCACCCCATATTTATACTGGTTATATTGGTTCTTTACTTCAA